GTTATAAAATGTTGGAATTATTAGCATTGAGAAATTGCCCTAAAATTATTATAGGGGTTTTTAGGCTAATGTAATGGACAAATTTTGCATAATAAGTTATGCGATATGCATGTATATATATATAATGCGGATAGCTAGCCCATATTTCAACTTGCTAGGCTGCACGTTCTCGAACCTTCCTTGGTTTTGGGGTTTGACAAGGATAACAGGATTTGCTGAGCGTAGGGGGTAAGGGGGTTTGTCGCTCAAAAACCAAAAAGGGGGGCATATAGATAAGGATAAGTTGAAGAATAGATGTATATGTTATGCACTTGAATTCTATATATGTTATTCTTAAGTTATGTCTTTCAATGATTGACTCACTTCGTATGTAAGCAAGGGGAATGTACTACCTTGATAACCTGTTGAGCCTGCACTGTGAGATGCAAAGTGAAAGGTAACCAAAAAAGAGAACCCTATGCATATAAAAGAACGCCCGGCATGTTGGGTAACGAGGAGTATGTAATTACACCATTTAACCGGATGCCAGTATAATTATCCGAGGATGGAAGTCGCAGCCATGTACGTGAGATTGAAGCCAAATGCAAGGAATAGTTCAGTTATACCACACCTACAATTTGTGTCCCTGGTTCTATCATTAACAATATGCATTAATGTATACTGGTTGGTGGTCTCTTACTACATTAATATACTGTCGGGAAATTCTAGTTGTTCTTCCGGAGAAAGAATCTGAGGTCCATTTTCTAGGTAGATAAATCTATTTTTCCAGTTTAAAATAAATTACTTGTGAATTTAATAATTTGCTTTATGAACGTCTTAGACGTTAGTACTTGCTTTGGGGTTAAAATAAGTTAATGGTGATAATACATATATGTACTATTACATATATGTAATATATACATATTATGTATATAAACCATATAGGTTACTATCAGAAGATAGTTTAGTTTAGAATTCTGGCTTTGGGAGCCAGGGGTGGGAGTTAAAATCTCTCTCTTCTGGGCGCTAGGGGGGATTTTAACCTCCGATCTTCGGATTACAAGACCGATGCTTTCAGACTAAGCTACTAGGGCAAGCTCATTTTAGTGCTTTGTTCTCTAACCATCCGGCTAGTGGAAGGAGGATTAGGAAGAGTGCAAAGTATAGGACTGATGCAATTTGGCCAATAATAACGTATGGGTGTTCTACTGGTATGCCCCCAATTCATGTTAAAATGGCCATATCTGCTACTAGGGTCCAGAATAAAAACTGGGTAAGCGGGCGGAATGTTAGTCCCCGCTGCTTTGAAGTATGCAGGATTGGAACTACTAGGAGGACTAGGATGGAGAATAGTAGTGCGAGGACTCCTCCTAGTTTGTTAGGGATGGATCGCAGAATGGCGTAGGCAAATAGGAAGTATCATTCTGGCTTGATATGCGGTGGTGTGACCAAGGGGTTTGCGGGCGTAAAATTTTCTGGGTCCCCTAGTAGATTAGGAGAGAACAAAGCTAGTGATGTAAGAGCTAGTAATATAAGTACAAATCCAAGAAGATCTTTGTAAGAAAAGTATGGATGAAAGGAAATTTTGTCTGCGTCGGAGTTCAGTCCGGCTGGGTTGTTTGACCCTGTTTCGTGTAGAAATAGAAGGTGAAGTAGGGTTGCGCCGGCAATAACAAATGGGAGCAGGAAGTGGAAGGCGAAGAATCGTGTTAGTGTTGCATTATCTACTGAGAAGCCGCCTCAAATTCATTGAACTAGGGTGTCGCCTATGTATGGGACTGCTGATAAGAGGTTCGTAATCACCGTAGCCCCTCAAAAGGACATTTGTCCTCAGGGGAGGACATATCCAACAAAGGCTGTCATTATGACCAGGAGGAGGAGGACTACTCCGATGTTTCAGGTTTCTTTGTAGAGGTAGGATCCATAGTATAGGCCTCGTGCAACGTGTATATAAATACAGATAAAGAAGAATGATGCTCCGTTGGCGTGAATATTTCGGATAAGTCAACCATAGTTAACATCTCGACAAATGTGGGTTACTGATGAGAATGCGGTTGAGATGTCTGAGGTATAGTGCATGGCTAGGAATAGTCCCGTGAGGATTTGTGTAATTAAGCATAGTCCGAGGAGGGATCCGAAGTTTCATCACACTGAAATGTTAGATGGTGTTGGTAAATCAACTAATGCGTCATTAGCAATTTTTATTAGGGGGTGGGTTTTTCGTAGGCTTGCCATTATTGTTCTTGTAGTTGAACTACAACGGTGGTTCTTCAAGTCATTGGTCTCGGTTAAAGTCCGAGCAAGAATTATGACCTATTTTATGTTTTTGTTATTGGTGGCTTTAGTTGTGGGGTTAATTGCTGTTGCTTCTAATCCCACGCCTTATTTTGCTGCTTTGGGATTGGTAGTAGCAGCAGGGGTCGGGTGCGGGATTTTAGTTGGATGTGGGGGGTCTTTCTTGTCTTTGGTTCTTTTCTTAATCTATTTAGGGGGGATGCTTGTAGTGTTTGCTTATTCAGCAGCTTTAGCTGCCGAGCCTTTTCCGGAAGCCTGGGGAAGTCGGTCTGTGGCTGGTTACGTGCTGGTTTATTTGTTGGGGGTTGTTTTAGCGGCTGGGGTGTTTTGAGGGGGCTGGTATGAGGGTTCTTTGGTCATTATTGATGGGTTGAAAGAGTTTTCTATACTGCGCGGGGACGTAGGTGGGGTGGCTGTAATATACTCTTTCGGCGGGGGCATGCTGGTTATTTGTGCTTGAGTCTTGCTTTTAACATTATTAGTAGTGTTAGAGCTAACTCGAGGTTTGAGCCGTGGGACCCTTCGGGCCGTTTAGATTAGGGTTAGGAGGACTGCCAGAGTTAGTGTTAATAAAAAGATGGTTAGGTATGTTTTAATTATTCCTCGTTGAATATCACTTGTAATTTTTGATATTATCATTTGGGTGAGTGCTAGTCCTTTTGGCCCTGAAATTTCAAGTCATGTTTGGTCTAGTTTAGTGGCAATTGATTGTCCTAGGGCCAGGTTAAGTTTAGGGGGGAGGCGGTGGATTATTGCTGGAAAATAGCCTAATATGTTTGAGAAGTTATGTAGGGGAATTGTAGGAGTAATTTTAACTTGCTTGTTGGTTATGGCTGTGAGTTCTATTGCTACCAGGAGTCCAATAATAGTTACTATTAGGGCTGCTATTTTAAGGGCGGCGGGTATTGTTATAATGGGTGTTTTTGAGGGTAGAAAGTTGGATGTAATAATAAGTCCTGCAATAATACTTCCTCAGGCAAGTCGTTTGATTGGATTAATCACTAGGGGATTATTTTCATTGATGGGGGATAAAGGTATAAATCGGGGGGATCCTATGGTTACGAAGAATACAACTCGGAAGCTATAAACAGCGGTAAATGAGGTGGCAATTAGTGTAAGGGTGAGGGCTCAGGCGTTGAGGTGGGAGGTGTTTAGGGCTTCAATAATAGCATCTTTTGAGAAGAATCCGGCTAAAAATGGAGTTCCCGTTAGTGCTAGGCTACCAATTGTTAGGTATGTTGAGGTGGCAGGTATTAGGTTGTGAAGACCTCCTATTTTTCGGATGTCTTGTTCATCATTTAGGCTGTGGATAATTGATCCCGAGCATAAAAATAATATGGCTTTAAAGAAGGCATGGGTGCAGATGTGGAGGAATGCTAGTTGTGGTTGGTTTAGTCCAATTGTAACCATTATTAGTCCTAGTTGGCTGGATGTTGAGAAAGCTACAATTTTTTTAATATCATTCTGGGTGAGGGCGCAAGTGGCTGTGAATAGCGTGGTTAGGGCCCCCAGGCAAAGACAGATTGTTAGTGCTGTTCCGTTGTTTTCTATGAGGGGATGGAGTCGAATTAATAGGAAAATTCCGGCAACGACCATAGTACTGGAGTGGAGTAGGGCAGATACTGGTGTGGGGCCCTCCATGGCAGAAGGGAGCCAGGGATGTAGGCCAAATTGGGCCGATTTTCCTGTTGCTGCGAGGATTAGTCCTATAAGAGGAATTGTTATGTCAAAGTTTTTTGATAAGAAGAAGATTTGTTGAATTTCTCAGGAATTAAGGTTTATTGCAAACCAGGCTATACTTAAGATTAGTCCAATATCTCCAACTCGGTTGTAGATCACGGCTTGTAGGGCTGCTGTATTAGCGTCTGCCCGTCCGTACCACCATCCGATTAGTAGAAATGACATAATTCCGACCCCTTCTCAACCAATGAATAGTTGAAATATATTGTTGGCTGTAACAAGGGTAATTATGGCTACCAAAAATAAGAGGAGGTATTTGAAGAATCGGCTTATATTGGGGTCAGAGTGTATGTATCAGAGTGCAAATTCTAGAATTGATCAGGTGACGTAGAGGGCAATAGGGGTGAAAATGAGGGAATAGTGGTCAAATTTGAAGCTAATATTTGTATCAAACATGTGTGTATTTATTCAGTGTCAATTTGTGGTGACGCTTTCTATTCCTTGGTCTAGGAAAATTATAAGTGGTAAGAGGCTAACGAAAAATGCAGTGCTGACGGCGGTTTTAACGTGTGTGTTAGCCCATTCTGGGTTTTTTGGCTTTGGGTTTAGTGTTGTTAGTAGGGGGAAGATAAGGATTGTGAGGACTAAAATGAGTGAGGATGATATAATTAAAGTGGTTGAATTCATAGCTTCCACTTGGATTTGCACCAAGAGTTTTTGGTTCCTAAGACCAATGGATGAGCTGTTATCCTTCAGAAGCGTGAGGAAGCCGCGGATTTTAACCGCGGTGCATAAGGATTAGCAGTACTTATTGATTTCTGTCCTTCCTTGGTGAGTAAGGGGGTTTTAACTCCTGTCTTTAGAATCACAATCTAATATTTTAGTTAAACTATACTTACTAATAACACCAGCCTCATATGAGTTCTGGTTTTGTTACGAGGAGAATTACCGGAATTAGATGAAGTACTATCAATAAGTGTTCTCGGGTGTGAAATGGGGGGAGTTTCATAATATGGCTCGGTGTCGGGCCTCGTTGAGACATGAGGAACATATAGAGGGAATAGCCCGCGGTAATTAGTGTTCCGGCCCCTGTGAGTGCAATAGTTCATGGGGATCAGTTGAATAGCGTTGCGATAATCATGAGCTCGCCTATTAGGTTAGGGAGTGGCGGTAGTGCTAGGTTGGCGAGATTGGCAATAAATCATCAGACTGCTGTGAGTGGGAAAATTATTTGTAATCCGCGGGCAAGGATCATTGTTCGGCTGTGGGTCCGCTCGTAGGCTGTGTTGGCCAGGCAGAATAATATTGAAGATACCAGTCCGTGGGCAATTATTAAAATAATTGCTCCTGAGAAGCCTCATGGGGTTTGAATTAAAATACCCCCTGCTACGAGTCCTATGTGGCTTACGGATGAATAGGCGATTAGGGATTTAAGGTCTGTTTGTCGTAGGCAAATTGACCCTGTTATAATAATTCCTCATAGTGCTAGGATAATAAACGGGTATGCTAGTTCTTTTGACAGGGGATCTAGTATAACTATTATTCGTATTATGCCATATCCCCCGAGTTTTAGTAGTACTGCTGCCAGCACTATAGATCCTGCGACGGGGGCTTCTACATGTGCTTTAGGGAGTCAAAGGTGGACCCCGTACAGTGGTATTTTTACTAGGAAGGCGATTAAGCAGCCGGCCCACCAGACTTTGTGACCTCAAGAGTCTACTAGAAGCGGTTGGGAATATTGAATAGTTAATATAGAAAGAGTGCCTGTGGATTGTTGAAGGAGAAGTAGTGCGACCAAAAGCGGTAGGGAGCCTGCTAGCGTATAAAAGAGGAAGTAGGTCCCGGCGTTGAGGCGTTCGGTTTGGTTACCTCACCGGGTAATAATAATAAGGGTCGGGATGAGTGTGGCTTCAAATATAATATAAAATATAATGATCTCTGTGGCACCAAATGCTATAATTAGGAAGGTCTGTAATGAGGCAAGTAGTGTAATATACATGCGTTGTCGGCTAACTGGTTCGGGGTTAATGTGGTTTTGGCTGGCTAGAATTATTAGTGGAAGAAGTCAGCATGTTAGTACTAGAAGGGGTGTTGATAGGGGGTCTGTGGCCATATATGTGTTGGATGCAGTTCACCCGGTTTCTGAGGTTCATTTTAATCAGGAGAGGCTGACGAGGGCGATTGAGAGACTATGTGTAATGGTGGCCGTCCATAACCATTTGGGGGAAGTGAGCCAGATTGTTGGGAATAGTATAATGGTGGGGATAAGTACTTTTAGCATTGTAGTAAGTTAAGGTTTTGTAGCCGGTCAGTTCCGTGAGTCCGGGCTGTGGCTACCAGGAGTGCAAGGCCTGTACTTGCTTCACAGGCGGAGAAGGCTAGTAGTAATATGGGGGCTGTGGAGAAGCTTGTTGACTCGAATTGAAGTGTCCATAGGGCAAGTGCAATAAATAGGGATAATATTATTCCCTCCAGACATAAAAGTGCGGAGAGCAGGTGTGTGCGATGAAATGCCAGTCCTATTAGTCCTAGAATAAATGCTGAGCTAAAGCTAAAATGTATTGGTGTCATAAGGGGGTCATGGACTTAAACCATAATCTTCTGAGCCGAAATCAGAGGTCTTGCTTTGGACTAACGCCCTATTCCGCCCATTCTAGGCCGCCTTGAGTTCACTCATAAATTAACCCTAAAGTTAATAGGATTAAAACTGTGGTTGCTCAGAAGAATGTCCCTGTGGGGTTGTGGAGTTGGTCCCCTCAGGGGAGGGGGAGAAGAAGGGCAATTTCTAGGTCAAATAGGAGGAATAAAATAGCTACTAAAAAGAATCGTAAGGAGAATGGTAATCGGGCAGAGCCTAGGGGGTCAAATCCGCATTCGTATGGGGAAAGTTTTTCTGCGTCTGGGTTTATTTGTGGCAATCAGAAGGACACGAGTGCCAAAACTGACGATAGGGCTATCGCAATAATAAGAATAGTTGTAATTAGATTCATTATCTTTCCTTGGGGTTTAACCAAGACTAAATGATTGGAAGTCACTTGTACTAGCTTTGAATACTAGAAAGATATGAGCCTCATCAATAGATGGATACGTAGAGGAACAGTCATACTACGTCAACAAAGTGTCAATATCAAGCAGCGGCTTCAAAACCGAAGTGGTGTTCAGATGTAAAGTGATATTGGATCTGGCGGAGAAGACAAACAGCTAGAAAGGTTGATCCGATGATTACATGTAGTCCGTGGAATCCCGTGGCAACAAAGAATGTGGAGCCGTAGACTCCGTCTGCAATTGTAAAGGGCGCTTCATAGTATTCTATGGCCTGGAGGGCAGTAAAGTACAGTCCTAATAAAATTGTGAGTGTGAGGGACTGAATGGCCTGTTTTCGTTCACCTTCTATAATGCTGTGGTGGGCTCATGTGACTGTCACCCCTGATGCTAATAGTACGGCTGTATTAAGAAGGGGCACTTCGAAGGGGTCTAATGTGGTAATTCCTGTGGGGGGCCAGCATCCTCCTAGTTCGGGTGTTGGTGCCAAGCTTGAGTGATAGAAGGCTCAAAAGAACCCGAGGAAAAAGAATACTTCAGAGGTAATAAATAGGATTATACCATAGCGTAGTCCCTTTTGGACGGGGGGTGTGTGGTGGCCTTGGAAGGTCCCCTCTCGGATGATGTCTCGTCATCACTGGTATATTGTGAGGAGTAGAAGAACCAGTCCAAGAGTTATGAGTGTTATTGAGTGGAAGTGAAACCAGATTGCTAGGCCGGATGTTATTAGTAAAGCACCGACGGCTCCGGTTAGTGGTCATGGGCTAGGATCAACCATATGATATGCATGTGCTTGGTGTGCCATTAAACGTTCTCTTGCAGATAAAGACTTAGGAGTAGAACAAATACATAGGCTTGAATTATTGCTACTGCAACTTCTAGGAGCGTGAGGAGAAAGAGGACGGCGCCAGTTAAGATCGCTACTGTTGGTATTATTGGTAGAAGAACAAATACGGCTGTAGCGATAAGTTGAATTAGCAGGTGGCCTGCAGTTAAGTTAGCCGTAAGTCGGACTCCTAGGGCCAGGGGTCGAATAAATAAACTAATTGTTTCGATAATGATTAGCACGGGAATTAGGGGGATAGGGGTTCCTTCAGGCAGAAGGTGACCAAGAGCGACTGTCGGTTGGTTCCGTATACCAATAATTACTGTGGCGAGTCATAGTGGTACTGCAAATCCTATATTTAATGATAGTTGTGTGGTGGGGGTAAAGGTATAGGGGAGAAGGCCTAATATATTAATTGTAATAAGGAATACCATTAGGGAGGCGAATAGCAACGCTCATTTATGTCCTCCTACATTTAGGGGCAGTAAAAGCTGGTTGGTAAATCGATTAATAAATCATGTTTGGAGTGTAATAAGTCGGTTATTTAGCCATCGAGAGGGGGGAGTTGGAAAGAGGATTCATGGCAGTGCGATTGCAACGGCAATAAGGGGAATTCCTAGGAAAGAGGGGCTCGCGAATTGGTCAAAAAAGCTCGTTATCATGGTCAGTCTCAAGGCTCGGTTTTGTGTTTTTCTTCACTTATTGGGGCTGGTTCATTTGGTGTTGTATGATTTAAGATTTTGGTTGGGATGACGGTGAGGAAAATAATTCATGAGAACACAAGAATAGCAAATCAGGGGTTGGGGTTTAGCTGGGGCATTTCACTAGAGGTGGTCGGTAGTCACCAAACTTTGGCTTAAAAGGCCAACGCTTTGTCCGATAATTAGCTTTCTAGTGAGGCGTCTTCTAGTATTAGTGAGGATCAGCTCTCAAAGTGCTCCAGAGGGACGGCTTCTACTACAATAGGTATAAAGCTGTGATTTGCTCCGCAGATTTCAGAGCATTGTCCGTAGAATACCCCGGGGCGCGAGGCAATAAAGGCAGTTTGATTTAATCGCCCGGGAACTGCGTCTATTTTAACACCTAGGGATGGGACGGCCCAGGAGTGTAGTACGTCTTCAGCAGACACTAAAACACGAATTGGTGATTCTATTGGAACTACTATACGATGGTCTGTCTCCAGGAGTCGGAAGTGACCGGGTGAAAGATCTTGAGTGGGAATTATATAGGAGTCAAAGCCCAGGTCTTCGTAGTCTGTATATTCATAGCTTCAATACCACTGATGTCCTATGGCTTTAATTGTTAAATGGGGGTCATTAATTTCGTCTATAAGATATAGAATCCGGAGGGAGGGCAGGGCAATCAGAACTAGGATTACGGCTGGTAAAATAGTTCATACAATTTCGATTTCTTGGGAGTCCAAGATATACTTGTTAGTAAGTTTAGTTGAAACCATTGCAACAATAATATAGAGTACTAGGGTGCTAATTAAAAATACAATTATTAGTGCGTGGTCGTGGAAGTGAAGAAGTTCTTCTATAACGGGTGATGCCGCGTCTTGGAATCCTAGTTGCGTGGGATGTGCCATTAAGCCAGAGGCTTAAGACATACAGGGATTTAACCTGCAATTCCACCTTGACAAGGTGGTGTAATTTGCATTTTACTAATGTCTTTAGAAGAAAGTGACAGAGTGGTTATGTGACTGGCTTGAAACCAGTACATGGGGGTTCAATTCCTCCCTTTCTCGTTAATTTGATTGAACTTGAACAAATGCTGGCTCCTCAAATGTGTGGTAGGGAGGAGGGCAGCCATGAAGTCACTCTACGTTTGTTATAGTTAGTTCTACTGAAAATACTTCTCGTTTGGCGGCAAAGGCTTCTCAAAGGATAAACAGGAACATAATTACTGCTACAAGAGAGATGAGGGACCCAATAGATGATACTGTGTTTCACAGGGCATAGGCGTCGGGGTAGTCGGAGTACCGTCGTGGTATTCCTGCCAGCCCCAGGAAATGTTGTGGGAAGAATGTGAGGTTTACACCAATAAATATTACCCCAAAGTGAATTTTTGTTCAGGTGTCGTTTAGGGTATACCCTGTAAATAGCGGGAATCAGTGAACAAAGGCTGCTATAATAGCGAATACGGCACCTATTGACAGTACATAGTGGAAATGTGCAACTACATAGTATGTGTCGTGGAGAACAATATCAAGGGATGAGTTGGCCAGAACAATTCCTGTTAGTCCACCAACTGTAAAGAGGAAAATAAACCCCAGGGCTCATAGCATTGGGGTTTCTCATTTAATAGAGCCTCCATGAAGTGTGGCGAGTCAGCTAAATACTTTTACTCCTGTTGGGATGGCAATAATTATTGTTGCGGATGTAAAGTAGGCACGAGTGTCTACGTCTATCCCAACAGTAAATATGTGATGGGCTCAAACAATGAAGCCAAGGAGGCCAATAGCCATTATGGCCCACACTATTCCTATGTAGCCAAATGGTTCTTTTTTGCCTGAATAGTAGGCTACGACGTGTGAGATAATGCCAAATCCGGGTAAAATAAGAATATATACTTCTGGGTGGCCAAAGAATCAGAATAGGTGTTGATAAAGGATTGGGTCTCCTCCTCCTGCCGGGTCAAAGAATGTGGTGTTAAGATTTCGGTCTGTAAGGAGCATTGTAATTCCGGCAGCCAGGACTGGTAATGAGAGAAGAAGAAGCACGGCTGTCACAAGTACGGCCCAAACAAATAAAGGCGTTTGATATTGGGAGATGGCTGGAGGTTTTATGTTGATGGTTGTGGTAATAAAATTAATTGCCCCAAGAATTGATGAAACACCTGCCAGGTGGAGTGAAAAAATTGTTAAGTCTACTGATGCCCCCGCGTGGGCGAGATTGCCTGCTAGAGGGGGGTAGACTGTTCATCCTGTTCCGGCTCCGGCTTCAACGCCAGAAGAGGCGAGCAGGAGTAGGAATGACGGGGGGAGGAGTCAGAAGCTCATATTATTTATTCGGGGGAATGCTATGTCAGGGGCTCCAATTATTAGGGGTACAAGCCAGTTTCCAAATCCTCCAATGAGAATTGGTATTACTATAAAGAAAATTATTACAAAGGCGTGGGCAGTAACAATTACGTTATAAATTTGGTCATCTCCTAAGAGCGACCCGGGTTGACTTAGTTCAGCTCGAATGAGGAGGCTTAAAGCAGTTCCTACTATTCCGGCTCAGGCACCAAATACAAGATAAAGGGTGCCAATGTCTTTGTGGTTTGTAGAAAAGAATCAGCGCGTAATTGCCACAGGTAGGGTAGCCGAGTGTTCAGGCGGTGGGTTGTAGCCCCGAAGACAGAGGTTTGAGTCCTCTCCCTATCACAGTCCCGTGGTGAAGAAACATGTTGGATTGCAAATCCAAAGACGTAGACTAATACTCTGCCGGGGCTTTTCCCGCCCTACTAGGCCATAAGGCGGGAAAAGTAGATGGATGCTCGCTGGTTTGAGCACTTAGCTGTTAACTAAGAGTTTGTAGGATCGAGGCCTTCCCATCTAGAAAGGCCTTAGTTTAATAAAAACATTTGATTTGCAATTAAAAAATGCAAGATAGAGTCTTGTAGGTCTTAATCAGGGGCTAGAAGATTTTCACTTCTGCTTAGAGCTTTGAAGGCTCTTGGTCTTATGCTATCCTAAGCCTCTAGGTGGCCAATATAAGAATGGCCGGGGTCACAGGCAGTAGGCCTAGTGCGATGGTAGTGGAGAGGGCTAATGGCACGGAGCTTTGAGTCATCTGGGCCCGTCAAGGGGTAAGTGAGTTGGTTGTATTGGGGGAAATGGTGAGCGTCATTGCATAACAAAGTCGAAGATAAAAGTAAAGGCTAAGCAGGGCTGCTAGGGCCATAATTGTAGCGGCGATGGGGAGGCCCTGTTTTGCCATTTCTTGTAGAATTAATCATTTTGGCATAAATCCTGTTAGTGGAGGGAGCCCGCCTAATGATAGTAGCACGAGGGCCGTAGTTGCTGTTAGGGTCGGATTATTTGGTCAAATTATCGCTAGGGTATTAATTTTCGTGGCGGATGCTGATTTTAGGGTAAGAAATGCTGCTGAGGTTATGAAGATGTAGGTCCCTAGTGCGATGAGTGTGAGTTGGGGGGCGTACTGAAGTACGATAATCATTCAGCCTATGTGTGCGATGGAGGAGTAGGCCAGGATCTTTCGTAGCTGGGTCTGGTTTAATCCTCCTCATCCTCCTGCTAGTGTAGATATAAGTCCTAGCGTTGTTAGCAGAAGGGGATCGATGGCCTGGGCTGTTTGGATAATGAGAGCAAGGGGGGCTAGTTTCTGTCAGGTTGATAAAATTAAGCCGGTTAGAAGGTCCAGGCCTTGTAGGACCTCTGGTATTCAAAAGTGTATTGGTGCTAGTCCAATTTTAAGGGCCAGAGCAGTTATAATTATTGTGGCAGCGATGGGGCTCGATATGTTGTTTATATCCCATTCTCCTGAAATTCAAGCATTTGTTGTGCCCGCAAATAAAATTATTGCCGCCGCAGTGGCTTGAATTAGGAAGTACTTTGTGGTTGCTTCTACTGCCCGGGGGTGATGGTGCTGTGCTATTAAGGGAATGATTGCTAGGGTATTAATTTCTAGGCCTATTCAGGCTAGTAGTCAGTGGGAGCTGGCGAAGGTTAGGGTGGTTCCTAGCCCCAGGCTGGATAGCAGAATTATAAGTACGTAGGGGTTCATTGATGGAGGAGGGACTTTAACCGTCATGTCCGGGGTATGGGCCCGAAAGCTTAATTAGCTGACCCCATCCTAGAAAGTGGTGTAGAGGAAGCACTAAGAGTTTTGATCTCTTGGGCATGGGTTCGACCCCCTTCTTTCTAAGAACTGAGGGGACTTCAACCCCTATTAGCCACTCTATCAAAGTGGTCCTTGGACATTCGGGCACAGTTCCTTGATTATAGCTGAGGGGGGAGGCCTGCTAGTGCAATTGGTAAAGAAATATGTCATAATACGAGAGCTAGTGTTAGGGGCAAAAAATTCTTTCACACGAGGTGTATAAGCTGGTCATACCGGAACCGTGGGTAGGAGGCTCGTACCCATAGGAATAGAATAGATAGAAGTGCGGCTTTGGCTATGAGGTTGATGGTTGTTAGTTCTGGGATATTCGGGTAGTGGGATGCCCCTAAAAATAACACGGCTGATAGGGTATTTATTAACAGAATATTTGCATACTCGGCTAGGAAGAACAGGGCGAAGGGCCCCCCTGCATACTCTACGTTGAAGCCCGATACTAGTTCTGATTCTCCCTCTGTTAGGTCAAAGGGTGCTCGGTTGGTTTCTGCTAGCGTTGAAATGTATCATATTGCGGCTAGAGGTCAAGCAGGGGCCAGTAACCAGATGCTTTCCTGGGTTGTGTTAAATGTTTGCAGAGTATATCCCCCTGAGAAGATAATAACTGATAGTAAAATAAGTCCGAGGCTTACTTCGTAGGAAATTGTTTGAGCTACTGCCCGTAGGGCTCCAATTAGTGCATATTTTGAGTTCGAGGCTCATCCGGACCCTAAAATGGAATAGACTGCGAGGCTTGACAGGGCTAGAATAAACAGAACTCCTAGGTTCAGGTCAATCACGGGGTAGGGCATGGGTATAGGTGCTCATAGAGTCAAGGCCAGGGTGAGTGCAAGAATTGGGGTTGCTAAAAATAAAAATGGGGATGACGTAGAGGGACGTACGGGTTCTTTAATAAAGAGTTTTACCCCGTCGGCGATGGGTTGTAGTAGTCCATAGGGTCCTACTACATTGGGGCCCTTTCGTAGTTGTATATATCCCAATACTTTACGTTCAATTAGGGTGAGGAAGGCTACTGCTAGTAATACTGGCACAATATAGGCTAGGGGGTTAACTAAGTGATTTATTAGAGTGTTTAGCATAAACTGGGAAGAGGACTTGAACCTCTGGTTTAAAGGGCTTAGGCCTTTCGCAATTTACCATGCTCTGCCACCCCAGTATGTCCTTATTTTGGCTGGCAGGGGTCTTAGCCCTCCCTTTATTTAATTTATTTGTTTTCATTAATTAGGGGTGGGGCGTGCTTTAAGTATGGGCCCCTCTTTTCCGATCCTTTCGTACTAGGAAAAGTAGCATTACAGATAGAAACTGACCTGGATTGCTCCGGTCTGAACTCAGATCACGTAGGACTTTAATCGTTGAACAAACGAACCCTTAATAGCGGCTGCACCATTAGGATGTCCTGATCCAACATCGAGGTCGTAAACCCCCTCGTCGATATGGACTCTGGGAGAGGATTGCGCTGTTATCCCTAGGGTAACTTGGTTCGTTGATCGGCTGTATAGCCGGATCATTTATGGTCAGATGTTCTGTGGCTTGGAGATGTTTCTCTTGGCTCTAGGGGTTTGGCCCGTTCCACTCGGAGGCTGGTTTTTCCTCCGTGGTCGCCCCAACCGAAGGTAAATTCTTACTTTCCACTAAGTTCTTGCTTTTTATTGAGTCGTTTTACGTGGTTAAGTTTTGTACCTTAAGCTCCAAAGGGTCTTCTCGTCTTGTATATTTATACCCGCTTCTGTACGGATAGATCAATTTCACTGACTGGAAGGGGGAGACAGCTAAGCCCTCGTTTAGCCATTCATACAGGTCTCTATTTAAAAGACAAGTGATTGCGCTACCTTTGCACGGTCAAAATACCGCGGCCGTTGAACCCGTAGTCACTGGGCAGGCTGGACCTCCTATACTTGGTCTAAGTTGCAGGAGGCGATGTTTTTGGTAAACAGGCGAGGCTTGTGTTTGCCGAGTTCCTTCCCTTTCTTTTAGTCTTTCCTTTTAAATAACACTCCAGTGTGGGGTCAACGATGTTCAGTTGTGGGGTTTTCTTGGTTTTTTTATTGTCCACATCACTCTCTTTGGTTGGGTTCGTTAATTTCCAGCGGTTTGTCCGATCTGGCTTACACTTGTGTTAGGAGAAGAACAGGTCTTCTTGTTACTCATTTTAGCATAATTTCTTCCATGTGGGCATGGGTTAGCCTAATATAGTTAGGGGAATAAGATTATTTATCGGTATAATAAACTTTTTTCTGTCTGAGCTTTAACGCTTTCTGCTTAGATGGCTGCTTTTAGGCCCACTAGAACGGCAGGTTTTGTATATTGTGATCTTTATCCTCCTGTGAAGGTTGTATCCTTTGTTAGAGGGGCTGTACCCCCTCTGACTAACTCCCGCATATTACCCTTAAATACCTTAAGGTAGGAAATTTTTGGTTTGGGGCGTGCGGGGCTGAACTTCTATCCATTTCTTAGGCAACCAGCTATCACCAGGTTCGGTAGGTCTGTCACTTCTACCCGGAGCTCTTCCCACTCTTTTGCCACAGAGACGGGTTAGCCCTAAATTATATAGGCTGTCTCGGGGTAGCTCACCTGGTTTCGGGGTGTCAAACTAAAGGACTCTTTGCTTGAGGGTACTGGCTAAATCATGATGCAAAAGGTACAAGGTTTAGTCTTTGTTTTTTAGTGCTTATATGGGTTATTTCACTTCTCTTTCAGCTTTCCCTTGCGGTACTTTTTCTATTGCTTTGGGGTAGAACCTTTTCTGTCTCCCATACTCAGGTAAAAAAATGGTTTAGTTTTTGGTGCGGGGTTATGTTTTGTTATGAACATTGTTGAATTATATTGGTGATTAAGCTAGCTGTTTAGCTCAGGGCGATCCAATTTGCATGGATGTCTTCTCGGTGTAAGTGAGGTGCTTAACTTGCTCAGCCACGTCCTGAGTTTTATCCAAGTGCACCTTCCGGTACACTTACCATGTTACGACTTGCCTCCCCTTGTCAGTGCTTTAGCGTTATGTATCTTTGTTGCGTTTTGACAGGGGAGAGTGACGGGCGGTGTGTACGCGCCTCAGAGCCGGGTTCAAAAGGACACTCTGCTTCCTTTTTACTACTAAATCCTCCTTCAAGCACTATTTCATGTTGCATTATTCGTAGTATTCTACATATAGAAAATGTAGCCCATTTCTTTCCGCTTCGTACGCTACACCTCGACCTGACGTTCTGGGTTGTGCCCATTTTGCTTACTTTTGTTGCCTTCACAGGGTAAGCTGACGACGGCGGTATATAGGCTGGGGTGGCTAGAAGTGGTGAGGTTTAACGGGGGTTATCGGTTCTAGAACAGGCTCCTCTAGGGGGGTCTAAGGCACCGTCAGGTCCTTTGGGTTTCAAGCTGATGCTCGTAGTACCCGGGCGGACGTTTAATTGTAGTTGGATGTCTAGGTTTATGGCTGAGCATAGTGGGGTATCTAATCCCAGTTTGTTTCTCAGCTTTCGTGGGGTCAGGTGGGCTATATTAAAGCTACTTTCGTGAGTTGGACTTCGGACACCTGGAAGCGTATGACGGCCAGAGGGCCATTCGGCTTTATTGTTGTGCTTTCCTTAACCACCCTTTACGCCGTAATAATATCAACTAGGGCCTCTCGTTTAACCGCGGTGGCTGGCACGAGTTTTACCGGCCCTTTTAGCCCTGACTAAGTCAAGCTTTCACTCATGGCTTAATGTTTATCACTGCTGAATTCCCTTGGGGGTGTGGCTTGGCTAGGCGTCTTGGGCTAAGGTTTGTGCCTGATGCCCGCTCCTCGTCCCCGGGCGGGGGATTGAGGGCATATTCACGGGGCTGCGGAGACTTGCATGTGTAAGTTGGGCTAGAGCTGATAGTAAGGTCGGGACCATGCCTTTGTGCATGCGGAGTTTCTTAGGACCCATCTTAACATCTTCAGTGTTATGCTTTGTATTAAGCTACGCTAGC